TGATTTCATTCGAAATATTATTTATATGTGATGAACCCAATTGCTGAGTCTACTGAATTAAAATAATGTAAATGTAATAGTTGATGAATCAAAAACTTTCAATTGAACTTCGTTATCTTTAAAAAAATTTGAATTGATATTTTTTTTTGCTTATTTCCCCTCCGATCTTTGAAAATGGAAACTTAGGTAAGTGCTTTATAAACATATGTATAAAAAAAAAACATATTTCATTTAGCTCCCTCATGCCTACTCTAACTAGTTATTTCGGTTTTTTACTAGCAGCTTTAACTATAACCTCCGCTCTATTTATAGGTCTGAGCAAGATACGACTTATTTGAAATTAATTGAATGAACAACTCAAGAAATCTTTCTGTGGCATTCCATATATTTTATAATTCTTTACCGCATCAATTGATAATTTTTTCTTATTGAGATTCATGGGCAATTCACATTAATATTAATATTTAGAGATAGCTATTACCTTTCTTTTTTTTTTTTTTTTCAAACGAATTGAAATGATTGAAGTTTTTCTATTTGGAATCGTCTTAGGTCTAATTCCTATTACTTTGGCTGGATTATTCGTAACTGCATATTTACAATACAGACGTGGCGATCAGTTGGACCTTTGATTAATTAACAAATCTTTTTCGATTGACCTCCTCCTTTTTCTAATACACAGGAGGTCAAATTTAGATTACTGTTCAGTCATTTCATCCTAATTCGTGAATTCAATTCGATCGAACAAGAATGGAATCACGCTCTGTAGGATTTGAACCTACGACATCGGGTTTTGGAGACCCACGTTCTACCGAACTGAACTAAGAGCGCTTTCTTATCACAATAGATAACACTGTAAAGAAAACTTTTTTTTGTAACCCAAAACTACATCTACATCCAGCATGCAAACACTATAGAGTATGATAAAAAAAAATGCGAGATTCCGTTTTTAATTTGAATCGATTTCAATTAATTCCTCCTTACTTCTCAGAGGAAAAGTAATTAGGTAGGGATGACAGGATTTGAACCCGTGACATTTTGTACCCAAAACAAACGCGCTACCAAGCTGCGCTACATCCCTTTCAATTCAATTGGTTTTTTTTTATAGTGTAATTGTAAAGAATACCTGTCGTGTTTTCCACATCGTTATTTCCTATATACATAGGAAATATATCTTGTCATTTCTTCTTTGTTGGTCTCTTATCTTATAAGGTATAAGAAAAGTATTGGGATATATATGAAAAACAAACCTGTCGTGTCGTAAAGTAAATAAAAAAAAAATACTTTTCGGGAATGCTTAGTAGGAAGGGGCATGCTACTCTTTTTCTTAAAAAAAAATCTTATTTTCTTATTTACAGGATTCAGGATTAATTTACATTTTTATTTGACTTAGCTTAAGGATTTCGTGTACAAACACAAGTAGTCTTTAACGATATATACATTTGATCGTAGATTAGATATGTATTACTTTTTTTATATATTACATTAAAGAAATAAAGAAGGAGGATTTTCAATGCGAGATTTTAAAACATATCTTTCCGTGGCGCCGGTAATAAGCACCCTATGGTTTGGGTCTTTAGCTGGTTTATTAATAGAAATCAATCGTTTTTTCCCAGATGCGTTGACATTCCCTTTTTTTTAATTCTAGTTATTGACATGGAAAAGGGGTAACGAATATTAGAGATAGAATCAATTATCTGTGACTAATCCCTTACCCCTTTTCTTTCTTCTTTCTCTTTTTATTTTCTAATAATATATTAGAAAATAAAAAGAGAAAGAAGAAAAGTAGATTCAACCTCATCAAAACTTGGGCTCAGGTTCGAATGAAAAAAAAAAGAGTTAGAACGGAAATGAAAATGTGGATCTAGGATAAGAGTATCATACAAGATACTTAAATGAAATACTGTGATTCGAAATAGAGTTAGAAACCATTTGATTACGTCGTATTTCTTAATTTATTTACTATAATTATCCTATTGATTGCAACGAAATCTTTCTAATTGTATTTCGAGTTAGCAACTTCTATTTTTTTGCTTTTTCTTTCTTCTTCACTTCGGGTCGAAAATAAAAAAAAGTTGCTTGAATCAAAAATCAAAAAGGAGGTTAGGTTGATGGCTAAGGGTAAAGATGCCCGAGTAAAAGTAATTTTGGAATGTACCAGTTGTGTTCGAAAGAGTGTTAATAAGGGATCAAGGGGCATTTCCAGATATATTACTCAAAAGAATCGACACAATAGGCCTAGTCGGTTGGAATTGCGAAAATTCTGTCCCTATTGTTACAAACATACAATTCACGGAGAGATAAAGAAATAGATCGAACCAAACGTCTGTCTATCATCCTTTCAAGGAAGGGGACAAAACGATTTTCATTATATATTATATAATATAATATAATTCTAATTTTATATTTATATAAAAATTCAAAATAAAAAATCGAAATAAACAAACCAAATCCTATTTCTTAATTCTAATTTTTTTAAGGTCCAGCCGAAATAGGATTTTCGGTATCGGTATAAGGAATAAACTAAACAAACTATGGATAAATCCAAGCGACCCTTTATTAAATCCAAGCGATCTTTTCGCAGGCGTTTGCCCTCGATCCAATCGGGGGATCGAATTGATTATAGAAACATGAGTTTAATTAGCCGATTTATTAGTGAACAGGGAAAAATATTATCTAGGCGAGTGAATAGATTGACCTTGAAACAACAACGATTAATTACTATTGCTATAAAACAAGCTCGTATTTTATCTTTGTTACCTTTTCTTAATAATGAGAAACAATTTGAAAGAATCGAGTCGACTGCTAGAACTGCCAGTTTTAGAACCAAAAATAAATATAAATAAAATATAAATAATAGGCTTACTCTTTATTTAATTGAATCAAAATTTTGAATCAAAATTCGAATCTGAACTCAAACACGGATTGATGTTTTGTTCTAAAAAAATCTAGGTTTGATTATCGTGTCGTAAGATAAAAAAATCGGGAAAAAATATTTTTTATTTTGAATGGGTTTGTTGATTTTTATTTATTTATCGTATTTTATCAAACTAATTTCTACTCTATCCTCCCGGAGAATAAACTCCGGGGAACTTCATTTAAATCATTTCGGGGGATTCTTTCCAATCTTCTTTTTTTATGATCTCATTGGAAATCATATAAAGACAATTCCTATTTAATATAGCTATTTGTGCAAGTATTTTACGATTAAGAAGCAACTGTCTCTTGTGCAGATCATGCATAAAATTACTATAATTATAGTATACCCCGTTTTCCCGAATTACTGCGTTTATCCGAGTGATCCACAAACGACGAAAATCTCTCTTTTGCCTATCTCTATCCCGATGAGCCGAAACCAAAGCTCTTATTTTCTGTTGAGCAATAGTTCGAGTAAGTCTTGAATGAGCCCCTCGAAAGCTTGATCCAAATAAACGAAGTTTTGTTCTACGTCTCCGAGCTATATATCCTCGTCTAACTCTAGTCATTGAATAAATGAAACTTTGATGAATAACTAGAATAACTAATTACTAATTTACTAATTGATTTTCTTTTTTTGAGTTATTCTTTTATCCTTTCTATTAATAACAAAACGGATTTTTCCAATGTATAAAATAAAAATCCCAATGGCTTTTGCTACTATAACCTTCCCGACCACAATTTTTTTCTTTTTTTATTTTTAGACATTTTATTTTGCCTTGAAACAAGACAAAAAAAGAAAAAATGTATTATATATTAAAATATTAAATTAATGTATAAAAAAAAAAAAAGAAATGTAAATTCAATTTGAATATAGATGAATAAAGAAATAGTGGGTTCCTTCGTTTCTATGGTTACTTCTTAAACGGTGAGGTCCTCTCTATACACCGGAGCTCTTATACTTTATTATACTTCATTTACTGAATGTTATTGATAACTTGTACAGTTCAAACTTGTTGGCTCTACCCATGAATTATTCAGTAATAGGTCTTTCACAAAGAGATCCACCTATACAGTAACGGTATTTAATTTGGAAGGTTAGCTGGATAGCTGACCCTGTTAGTCCGTTCTTCAAAGAATGAGAGCATAATTTATATGCTCTAAAAATAAGATTTCCCGCTTAATGGATAACGTTCGCTACCAATGGGAAATTTTTCTCATCTTAAATCGGATTTATACCAATAGAAACCATAAATTTCATACACAATAGATGAATAGGTCTTTTTTTTTCATTTTCGATAGTGACTGGAGTTCTTCCATTTTATCCTATTCACTGGTACTGATCATTGATACTGGAAAAATGCTTTCCTTTATTTGCTTTTGTTCCAGTCCATAATCTGAACGAGTCACACATACACCCTAGTACATGTTCCTCGGCGCTGAGGACATCCCCGAAGAGCGGGGGATTTCGTGACATTTCTGATTGGCTGTCTTGTGTTTCTAATAAGTTGTTTAATAGTTGGCATGCTGAATCATATACATAATGGGCTGGTTTAGATCAATCCTAACCGAATGATAATGATTATGAATTATTTCTACTTAATCGAAGTTAATAGAATATTAAACCCATAATTAATGGTAAACCCCGTAACAAGATAAAATATCAAATGGTTAACTATTTTTAGTCGTTTTATTCGACCGCTACAAGATCAACAATTCCATGAGCTTGGGCTTCTGTTGCTGACATAAAAACATCTCTTTCCAGATCTTCGGATACAACCCATAAGGGTTTGCCTGTTCTTTGTACATAAACCCTTGTGAGGGTTTCGCGCAATTTCAATAATTCTTCCGCTTCCAGGATAAATTCTCCCGTTTGTGCCTCATAAAAAGAGCTAGCAGGTTGATGAATCATTACCCTGATGATATACCCTAAAAGGGGTTCTTCTATCTCGCATGATGAGGCGAAGAGAAAAACTATATACTAGCAAAACAATAAAAAAGATAGAATTGAACAACCGTACGTGCATCTTTTGCGCATTGCATACGGCTCTATAATGTAATTTACATTTATTTTTCGTCAAGAAAGAGAAAAATAGGATCGATCAGATCCGGATCAGTAAATCATCCAATTACCACCCTTCTTTTCAGAGGAGTTCCAAAATACTATGATGGCTCCGTTGCTTTATATACTTATTTCGTCTGTAATTCAGCAATCCCAAAGTTTCTTTTTTTTTTTTTACTCTTTCAAACATAAATATTGTTAAGAATTTTTTGGTATGAAGAAAAGTTTGTGACGCTGAAAAGGACTCCTGATAAAAAAATCGGGAATACTCTTTATCTCATACTACTCTTTCGATACATAATCTCATTTTTTGAAAATAAAATAGAGATAAAATTTTCTCATTTATCATATCGAATTCAAAGTGCCATGCTATTATTACTTAATTTGAATATTTCATATGGTGAAGGCATAGTTTTCTTTTTTTCTCTCAAATAAAAAACTCAGTGGCGCCGAGCGTGAGGGAATGCTAAACGTTTGGTAATTTCTCCTCCGACCAGGATAAAAGATCCCATTGAAGCGGCTAACCCCATGCATATTGTATGTACATCTGGTCGCACAAATTGCATAGTATCATAAATAGCTACTCCGGGTATTACCCATCCGCCAGGAGAATTTATAAACAAATACAAATCCTTGGTATCATCCTCGATACTGAGATATACCATAAGACCAATAAGTTGATTCGAGATCTCGCTATCGACCTCTTGGCCTAAAAAAAGTAATCTTTCTCGATAAAGTCGGTTGATTAGGGTCAAATTGTATCCCTTAAGAACCGTACATGCACCTTTTGACGCATACGGTTCAAAAAAAATTGTGATAAAATCAATGTGTAGATTCTATTCCTTGTGTAGATTCTATTCCTTTTTCATTTTTCATAGAGATTTTTTCCAACTTCTAATGAATAATGAAGGTTTTTTCTATTCTCTTTTTCAAGAAATATTCCTTTTTTCTCCTTTCCCTAATTCCTCATATAACTATTTATAATAGAAAAGAAAAATAGAATTTACTAAACTTATCGAACTCACTTTTCATTGATGTATTGTTTCATCGAGATCCAATCCAAATCACGATGTCATTTTCTTGTTCTTGAACGGGTCTCTTTAATTTTTTTTTAGGTTGATGTTCTACTCCGGGTAAAGATCTGCCCGATTTCGATTTGCACATATAGGACAAATGCTTCCAATACCACTTGTGTTTTTTTTTGTTAAGAATTCCCCTTTTTATTCATTTCATATCTTTTCTTTCGACAAATGAAATATTCAACATATTCATTATTCTATTCGAGTGATTAAGATTGACATCATTCTTATTTCAAATTTCAAATCAAAACGATCAAGTTAAAGTAAATAAAACATATGTAATTTATAATTAAAGTAGTAATCTTCAATATATTACCAATTGGGATTGGGGTTTTTATAAACGGAGCCTGGATACTTCATTTTATTGGTCCAACCAAGCCAACCATAAATTATTCTAATTGAGAATATTAATCCGAATCCCCTTAAAACTCAAAAATGGATCTAATTGCATTTCACGCTCCAAATTTTTGATACTTCAATCAATCTTTCTTGGGCGAAAGGGAGGATATCTCAATCGGGAGAGAGAACGGGGAAATTCCATATGACCCAATATATCCGACAAGTCGCACTATACGTCAACCCAAGATGCATCTTCCTCTCCAGGACTTCTAAAGGGAACTTTTGGAACACCAATAGGCATTAAATGAAAGAAAAAAGAATTAAGTACTATATTTCACTTTGATGTGGAAACGTAATAATAGGGTTATTATCTTCATAATATCAACCTTTCTTTATCATATTTTCTGGATAGATTCTAAAAATTTATGAAAAAAAAAAAAAGAAAAAGATAGAATAAATAAAGAAAAATTCTTACGAATATAGCCTTCCAATAATGAACAAGTATGAAAGCATTCACTGAGCGAAGATGGTATCAACTCCCCATTGCGTATTGCTACTTATCGGGTATAGAATAGATTTGTTTCTCTTTGTTCCTACAACCATAATTGTTCCATTATTACCAACAGAATAGAACAAATATTAACCCTTGTTCCGAGAGAATCCATTGGACAAAAGGGGTCCATTGCATAGTCATAGTATTTTCCAATGCAATAAAGTTACATAGTGTCATTTATCTTTGATAAAGGGGTATTTCCATGGGTTTGCCTTGGTATCGTGTTCATACCGTCGTATTGAATGATCCCGGCCGGTTGATTTCTGTCCATATCATGCATACAGCTCTGGTTGCTGGTTGGGCCGGTTCGATGGCTCTATATGAATTAGCAGTTTTTGATCCCTCTGACCCTGTTCTTGATCCAATGTGGAGACAGGGTATGTTCGTTATACCTTTCATGACTCGTTTAGGAATAACCAATTCATGGGGCGGTTGGAGTATTACAGGGGGGACTATAACAGATCCGGGTATTTGGAGTTACGAAGGTGTGGCCGGAGCACATATCGTGTTTTCTGGCTTGTGCTTTTTGGCAGCTATTTGGCATTGGGTGTATTGGGATCTAGAAATATTTTCTGATGAACGTACAGGAAAACCTTCTTTGGATTTGCCTAAAATTTTTGGAATTCATTTATTTCTTTCCGGGTTGGCTTGTTTTGGTTTTGGCGCATTTCATGTAACAGGCTTGTATGGTCCTGGAATATGGGTGTCCGATCCTTATGGACTAACTGGAAAAGTGCAACCTGTAAGTCCAGCATGGGGCGTGGAGGGTTTTGATCCTTTTGTTCCGGGAGGAATCGCCTCTCATCATATTGCAGCAGGGACATTGGGCATATTAGCAGGCCTATTCCATCTTAGTGTCCGTCCGCCTCAGCGTCTATACAAAGGATTACGTATGGGCAATATTGAAACAGTTCTTTCAAGTAGTATCGCTGCTGTCTTTTTTGCAGCTTTTGTTGTTGCTGGAACTATGTGGTATGGTTCGGCAACTACCCCGATCGAATTATTTGGCCCCACTCGTTATCAATGGGATCAGGGATACTTTCAACAAGAAATATATCGAAGAGTAAGTGCTGGACTAGCCGAAAATCAAAGTTTATCAGAAGCTTGGTCGAAAATTCCGGAGAAATTAGCTTTTTATGATTACATTGGGAATAATCCGGCAAAAGGGGGATTATTTAGAGCGGGCTCAATGGACAACGGCGATGGAATAGCTGTTGGATGGTTAGGACACCCTATTTTTAGAGATAAAGAAGGACGTGAACTCTTTGTACGCCGTATGCCTACTTTTTTTGAAACATTTCCAGTCGTTTTGATAGACGGGGACGGAATTGTTAGAGCTGACGTTCCTTTTAGAAGAGCGGAATCTAAGTATAGCGTTGAACAAGTAGGTGTAACTGTTGAGTTTTATGGTGGCGAACTCAACGGAGTCAGTTATAGCGATCCCGCTACTGTGAAAAAATATGCTAGACGTGCTCAATTGGGTGAAATTTTCGAATTAGATCGTGCTACTTTGAAATCTGATGGTGTTTTTCGTAGTAGTCCAAGGGGTTGGTTTACCTTTGGGCACGCTTCCTTTGCCCTACTATTCTTCTTCGGACACATTTGGCATGGGGCCAGAACCTTGTTCAGAGATGTTTTTGCTGGTATTGACCCAGATTTGGATGCTCAAGTAGAATTCGGAACATTCCAAAAACTTGGAGATCCGACTACAAGAAGACAAGGAGTCTAATACACCATTGCTTTGTTATTTTTGGCCTCTATTTTTTTTTTTGATTTGACATAGGATACTAGAAAAATCTTGATTTGAGTCACTGCCCTTTTTTGACTCTTTTTTTTTATCATTATCAGGAAAATAATACCAAGTAAACAGGTATGGAAGCTATAATTGTAAACCACAATCGAATCTATGGAAGCATTAGTTTATACATTTCTATTAGTCTCGACTCTAGGGATAATTTTTTTCGCTATCTTTTTTCGTGAACCTCCTAAAGTTCCAACTAAAAAGATGAAATAATTTTTCATTATCTCAATTGAAGTAACGAGCCGTCCAGTACTGGACGGCTCGTTACTTCAACTAGTCCCCGTGTTCCTCGAAAGGATCTCTTAATTGTTGAGAGGGTTGCCCAAAAGCGGTATATAAAGCGTACCCTGTAAAACTTACAAGTAAACCAGATATAAAGATGGCGACTAGGGTTGCTGTTTCCATTATTATATAAGTTCAAGACCACAATGGATCTATGATAAAAATCATTTATTTACAACGGAATGGTATACAAAGTCAACAGATCTCAATGAATACAATCGGATTTATGGCTACACAAACCGTTGAGGGTAGTTCTAGAGCTCGTCCAAAACCTACTACCGTAGGGGCTTTATTGAAACCATTGAATTCGGAATATGGTAAAGTAGCTCCTGGATGGGGAACTACTCCTTTGATGGGAGTTGCAATGGCTTTATTTGCAATATTCCTATCTATTATTTTGGAAATTTATAATTCTTCTGTTTTACTGGATGGAATTTCAATGAATTAAATACACAAGAAAATGAAATCCAAAAGAACCAGAAAGTTCTAGCCTTTCAATACAAAGTGAATTTTTCGGGCTCCCATTTCTATTTTTAACCCCCTTTGTGGTAGTTCGATCGCGGAATTTCTTTCTTTCTGTATTTCCGGAATATGAGTGTGTGACTTGTTATAATTGATCCTATTGATAATACGGAGAATGAGTCTGTCATCTTATCCTGATAGAGATGGTTCTAACTCGTCGGATATTCATTCTGGTATCTGGAACACGGAATATATAAAATAGATCAAGAAATATTTGAACTATGATTCATATTTAATATTAAGACCTCTCGATCGGATTCAAAAAAATTTTCTTTGAAAAGAAAGAATTAGAAGTTAGAAATCGAAAGATTTTTCTTCTTTCAAATTCCTTTTTTTGGTTAACCAACATAGAATTCTCATTTTTTTGTATTTTTAGTCATTATACCTATCCTATTGATTGAATAAGTGATGATCCAATGGTTCTTACTCAAGGAATCTTTTGGCTTAAC